AAATAAAAGCGCTAAGGCTACAACCAGTCCATAAATTGTTAAAGCTTCCATAAAAGCCAAACTAAGCAATAAAGTACCTCGTATTTTTCCCTCCGCCTCGGGCTGTCTCGCGATCCCTTCTACAGCTTGGCCCGCAGCAGTACCTTGACCAACCCCAGGTCCAATAGAAGCAAGACCGACGGCCAACCCAGCAGCAATAACGGAAGCGGCAGAAATCAGTGGATTCATGATAAGTTCCTCACACCAAAATAAGTAAATAGTTAATGATACGATCAACCAAGAAATTATGACTTAATTATTCCATCACTAAGATCTATACAGTCGAAGGAACTAAGAACTCTGAATTGAAGTAATAATATTATTGAATCATTAGAACTACTTCCATATTTCTTTTTTAGTTTCTATTCACATAATTTTTGTGAATCCATATGACTTTTTTCTTCCATTTCTTTCTTTTTTCAAAACCATTCAAATTTTTCGTTTTTTTTTTTTTCTTGATTGAATCTATTTATTCATTCAATATTCACTTTATTCATTGAATAAATATTTCATTCACAATTACAAACGAAAGGGAAGGACTTCTATTGGAATCCCTATCTAAATTCACAGTATTAGATATTAATTAGATATATTTTTACTTCATATATAACTAATTAATATCTAATATCACATATACATGTGTTTCTTCCATAACGTAAATCAACTATTCATATCTTACATTCAATCGGATTCTAGAATAATTCTTCGAAAGATTCACAAGAGTTGTCTTATAGCAATCGGCACCTCCTTAATCCATTTTTTTTATAAATTGAACTCTTTTTTCTAGATTTTTCTTTTTTTATTCGACTACATGGGAACAATCAATCTACATGGACAAATTCCTTAGATCGAATCATTACATCGAAATAGTAGTATTTGATTGATCTAAGTTAATGTAATTTATTATTTATTCAAATTATCTTTTGGTCAATCGTTGAATTGGATGAAATCAACTTGAATGGGCATCATTCTATATAACAATAACATCTTTTTAAAGAATAGCACGCCATAATACTATAATAATACTATAAGTAATAGTATCCAAATTATTATTTATTATTCAGATTATGATTACTAATAGCTTATAATTATGGTTACTAATATCTAATAATGTTGAATATTGGAATTAAATGAACAAAACAATATAAAGAGAATATTCATTGGCGGGGATATAAATGGACCTAACTGGAATTTTAGGAAAAAGATCTTTTAGATCTCTTTCCTTTTTTTGTACTTCCCTGTTTGTTGCAACTCCCTAATATCTATAAGATCTTAAGCTTTTTTTACTATTCCTCTCTAGATCGTATATATCTTATTTATATTATAGAATATATTATATAAATATAATAAATATAATTTTAAATATAATAAATATAATTTGTTATAATTTTGATTATATAATTGATTTATATATTATGTTCCCTAAGCAGATTATCTTGATCCGCGCATATATTGCGTAAGTCTTAAGCTAAAAAAAGCCTATTTCGAAAACTAGTCAATGATGACCCTCCATGGATTCGCCTATATAAGCCGCAGCTAAAGTTGCAAAAATAAGAGCTTGAATACCGCTTGTAAATAATCCAAGTAACATGACAGGTATAGGAACCACTGAAGGTACTAAAGAAACAAGAACAACAACTACTAATTCATCAGCTAATATATTTCCGAAAAGTCGAAAACTAAGTGATAAGGGTTTTGTAAAATCTTCTAAGATATTAATGGGTAAAAGGATTGGAGTTGGTTGAATGTATTTACCGAAATAACCTAATCCTTTTTTGGTAAGACCCGCATAGAAATATGCTACTGACGTGAGTAAAGCTAAAGCAACGGTAGTATTTATATCATTTGTAGGTGCGGCTAATTCCCCATGAGGTAACTGTATGATTTTCCAAGGTAAAAGAGCACCTGACCAATTCGAAACAAAAATAAATAGAAACAAAGTTCCAATAAAGGAAACCCATGGACCGTATTCTTCTCCAATCTGAGTTTTGCTCACGTCTCGAATGAATTCAAGGACATATTCGAAGAAATTCTGACTGTCAGTAGGAATGGTTTGTGGATTACGAACAGCTATAATGGCTGAACCTAATAAGATAGCAATTACAACCCAAGAAGTAATAAGTACTTGGGCATGGACTTGAAAACCTCCTATTTGCCAATACAAATGTTGGCCAACTTCCACACCAGATATATCGTATAACCCTTTTAGTATGTTGATAGAACATAATAGAACATTCATATTGCCCTCTGAAAGAAATAGAACTTAAAAAAAAAAAGAATTATTTTGATTCAACCATCTATTTTTGACTTGCCTACTTGAATTATATATTTTTGATATCAACTAATCACATATCCTAAGTTACTTGTATCTCTTTTGCACGATTAAAGAATCGTAACCGATTTCATAAATCTATGGAGTTACAAAAATGGAGTTCCAAAAATAATTGATTTATCTTATTAT